ATTGTTGTACGTCGAATAGATTGTGGCACCGTCCGTGGTATTTCTGTGAGTCCTGGGAATGGTATGGTGCCAGAAAGGATTTTTATCCAAACATTGATTGGTCGTGTACTAGCCGATGATATATATATGGGCACGCGCTGTATTGCCACTAGAAATCAAGACGTTGGGATTGGACTTGTAAATCGATTCATAACCTTTCGAGCACAACCAATAGCTATTCGAACCCCCTTTACTTGTAGGAGTGCATCTTGGATCTGTCGATTATGTTATGGACGGAGTCCTACTCATGGCGACCTGGTTGAATTGGGAGAAGCTGTAGGTATTATTGCAGGCCAATCGATTGGAGAACCGGGTACTCAATTAACATTAAGAACTTTTCATACCGGCGGAGTATTCACGGGGGGTACTGCGGAACATGTGCGAGCCCCTTCTAATGGAAAAATCAAATTCAAGGAGAATTTAGTTCATCCGACACGTACACGCCATGGACATCCCGCCTTTCTCTGTTCCATAAACTTGTATGTAACTATTGAAAGTGAAGATATTCGACATAATGTAAATATTCCACCCCAAAGTTTTCTTTTAGTTCAAAACGATCAATATGTAGAATCAGAACAAGTGATTGCTGAGATTCGCGCAGGAACATCTACTTTGAATTTTAAAGAGAAAGTTCGAAAACATATTTATTCTGACTCAGACGGAGAAATGCACTGGAGCACCGATGTGTATCATGCACCCGAATTTACATATGGAAATGTTCATCTATTACCAAAAACAAGTCATTTATGGATATTATTAGGAGAGCCGCGCAGATCCAGTCTAGTTTCACTTTCGATCCACAAGGATCAAGATCAAATGAGTGCGCATTCTCGTTCTGTCAAGAGAAAATCTACTTCTAACCTCTCAGGAACGAATGATCCGTCGAGAGGAAAATTCTTTACTTCGCATTTTTCGGATAAAAAAGAAGATAGGATTCCTGATTATTCAAACCTTAGTCGAATTATAAGTACCGGTCGTTGTAATCTCGTAGATCCGACCATTCTCTACCAGAATTTTGATTTATTCTCAAAGAGGCGAAGAAATAGATTCATCATTCCACTCCAATCGATTCAAAAACGCGAGAACGAATTAACACCTCCCTCGGATATCTTGATTGAAATCCCCATCAATGGCGTTTTCCGTAGAAATAGTATTCTTGCTTATTTGGACGATCCTCGATACAGAAGAAAGAGTTCGGGCATTACTAAATATGGGACTCTAGAAATGCATTCAATCGTCAAAAAAGAGGATTTGATTGAGTATCGAGGAGGTAAGGAATTTAGGCCAAAATACCAAATGAAAGTAGATCGTTTTTTTTTCATTCCCGAGGAGGTGCATATATTAGCCGGATCTTCTTCCATAATGGTACAGAACAATAGTATCATTGGGGCGGATACACAAATTACTTTAAATATAAGAAGCCGGGTAGGCGGGTTGGTCCGAGTGGAGAGAAAAAAAAAAAGAATTGAACTTAAAATATTTTCTGGAGATATCCATTTTCCTGGAGAGATAGATAAGATATCCCGACATAGTGGCGTTTTGATACCACCGGGAGCAGGAAAACAAAATTACAAGGAATCCAAAAAATGGAAAAATTGGATCTATGTTCAACGGATCACACCTAGTAAGAAAAAGTATTTTGTTTTGGTTCGTCCTGTCGTCACATATGAAATAACGGACGGTATAACTTTAGGAAGACTTTTCCCCCCGGATCTGTTGCAGGAAAGGGATAATGTGAAACTTCGAGTTGTCAATTATATCCTTTATGGAAATGGTAAACCAATTCGGGAAATTTCTGATACAAATATTCAATTAGTTCGGACTTGTTTAGTATTGAATTGGGACCAAGATAAAAAAAGTTCTTCTAGTCAAGAAGCTCGTGTTTCTTTTGTTGAAATAAGGGCAAATGGTTTGATTCGACATTTCCTAAGAATCGACTTGCTGAAATCCACTATTTCATATATCGGAAAAAGGAATGACCCACCGGGCTCAGGATTGCTCCCGGATAATGGATCTGATTGCACCAATATAAATCCGTTTTCTTCCATTTATTCCAAAGTAAGAATTCAACAACCCCTTAATCAAAATCAAAGAACTATTCATACGTTGTTGAATAGAAATAAGGGATTCCAATCGTTGATAATTTTGTCATCATCCAATTGTTTTCGAATGGGTCCATTCAACGATGTAAAATATCACAATGTGATAAAAGAATCAATTCAAATTACAAAAGATCCTGTAATTCCAATTAAGAATTCGCCGGGGCCTTTAGGAACAGCCTTTCTAATTGCGAATGTTTATTCATTTTACCATTTAATAACTCATAATCAGATCTTGGTAAATAACTATTTTCAACTTGACAATTTAAAAGAGACTTTTCAAGTAATTAAATTTAAATATTATTTAATCGATGAAAATGAAAAAATTTATAACCTCCGTCCGTGCAGTAACATTATTTTCA